AGACAAAAAAATTTCCGGATAGCAAACATTCTCTAGAATTTCTCTTAGATTCAAACCCATAGCTGATGATAGAACTAGAATAGATATTTTTTGTTTCCTACTTACACGAGCCCATATCCTTGCTTTTCTATCAATTTCTAATTCTGATCTTCCTCCCCAATCTGATATTATGGTGCCGGTATAGACCGAAATTCCGTTATGGTCCAATTCTGATCGGTAATAAATACCGGGACTTTGCAATATTTGATTGATCACAATTCTATATATTCCATTGACTATAGAAGTTCCCAGGGAATTCATTAGAGGAATGTTTCCGATAAAAATTGTTTGTTCTTGCATATCCCTACTGTTTTTCCAAATTAATCCCGCGGATACATATAATTCAGAAGAATATGTGAGTGATTCATACACAGCATCTCTTTCCTTTATCAAGGGTTCGACCAATTGATATGTTTCCACAAATAATTGAAATTCAATTTCTTGATCTGTATCTTCAATTTTTGGAAACTTATAAAGTTCTTCCGTCAAACCTTGATCAATGAACCTACAAAATCCTTCAAATTGTATCTGATTAAATCCAGGTATTGTAGATATTCCCTCATTTCCATCCCCGAGCATTTTTAATTTCCCATTTATCAAAAAATACCACTATTGGTTCATTCTTCATCTAATTAGATAGATTAGATAAATGATCTAGCAATGATGGCATTTCTATTTTGTTTACCGAATCACATGAAATTTTACCCAACTCCATATCTGGAATGTATGAAATACGTATGAACGGAGGAAGAAAGAGAATTTTCTACTTAAATTGAATTGAATTGGAATTTATTGGAATTTTCAACAGATACAAATGGAAAGAAATTGATAAAACATCCCTAGAAACAGACTTCTGCTACTTAGACTTATTAATTAAGTTATAGGATTTTGTATAGAATATAAAAACAAAAATGATTCCATTTCTACCATTATTATGATAATACATATTCCAACCTGCTTGAATACCAGAAAAATAAATGGATTGGACATTTGATCTTTTCGCTGAGATAAAGGCATAAAAATCAGAAAGAATATATAGAATTAGAATCGGTTTTTTAGCATTTAACCCCCCTTTATGTTATGGATTTCGTTGTTCAAAAAATGATTCGCAGAGAAGAGAGAGATTTTGTTTACGGATTTTTGAGTAGAATACGATTGTGAGGTGTACAAGAAAAGAAGGTTTGTATGGCTTAAACACGTGTGGAGATATCTATAATATCCGTCTTTCTTCTCTTTTATTGTTTTATTGTCGTTCTATGTTCTATTCGGGGCAACACAGGTTGCGCTCTACGAAAACAGAATTTAAATTTTCTATTCAATTAAAAATTCAAATTGAAGTATGATACTTTTCTGATATCTGATAATTCTATATCGGGAACATATATAAATAATATATATCCGTCTAACAATTTCTCTTAGGGGGTTTACATATACTCATAATTGTTGTTATAATTATTATTAATAATTAAAATTGAGATGTTGTTATAATTATTATTAATAATTAAAATTGAGAAGGATTTTTTGATTGAAAAAATCCATACTGAACTGATTAGTTATATATCAAGTTGTATTTTCTTATGTCATTAGGAAAACAAAATTTGGAGATTCAAATCCAAGAATCATTCATGCATTCTAAGTCAATAGTTAATGGTTCCTATTTTCATAAAGTTGAATTTTGGATTTTGCGACTGAAAATCCACATTTGATTTTTCAATAGAAAGGTAAGAGAAAGTTTTGAACATTATGAATTTTGAGATAGACTCAATCGAGAAATTGAAAGGATGAATCAAACCCAATCAAAAGGGAAGAAGGATTAGAATTTCTTTGACTTTTAGGAAAAATTAAGGAAAACAGAACTCAAGGTGCAAGTACAATAAAAAAGCAGTTCAGTAATCCGGGAAAGTTTTCATCTATTTTGTATTTGTAGCATTTTGGCGACATGGCCGAGTGGTAAGGCAGAGGACTGCAAATCCTTTTTTCCCCAGTTCAAATCCGGGTGTCGCCTGATCAACAAAAAACTAGAAATCTCTTCTTTTCTTCTGTTGATATAACCCGCCGAATGATTCCCCAGCAGAAGCAGAGAAAGCAGACTGTTGATACTTGTTTGATTCTAAACATCTGGTCTGGGGGTTTTTCAAAAAAAATTTCAAATATCCTTGCATATTTAGGCTTAGGCTTCAAGGAAATATTCGAATGCTAGAGGGGCTATCAAGACTTCGCAATTACCTTCTACTACAAATCAAAATTTTATATTATTAATCCATTGTATAATGACTGGACCTTGGATTAGATTGGAGAGCCCGATAGGAAATCTAAATAGTTGTGGAAGGGGGCGGAAGATACTTTATTATATACGAGGAACTCACGAAAATCTCTGAGTGCTCAAGCATCCAATCAAATCAATTGAAATGAGGGTCAACAAAAAAAGAATAGGACCTATTATTCCTACATGTTCCATTAGTAACATTCCCTTGAGATGTTACTGCGGATTTTGCTTGTGTTTAATCTTTCCCGATTAGAAATCATATAGGAATTTCTTATAAAATGAGCGAATTTATTGGATTGGTTTATTAATAGTCTTCGTTCTTTTTGACTCTGCGCCATTGATTCCACTATTATTAGTGAGGAATAATGGAACAATTCCTTTATATTTATAGAGATAGGGGACATAATTCATATGGATATAGTAAGTCTTGCTTGGGCTGCTTTAATGGTAGTCTTTACTTTTTCTCTTTCACTCGTAGTGTGGGGAAGGAGTGGACTCTAGGGGTCCTACTAATTGAGTTAAGGAAGCAAACTGTATCAATATCAATTGCTTTCTAGATCGTTCTGCAACACGTTTGGAACAAAATAAAAATATCTTCATTTTGAAATTCCATTGGACTCGACTGGAGTAATGTATTATAGGAATCATCCTCTTTCAATCAAAGAGCTATTTCAACGATTCCCATGTTTGTAGTTCGAAAGGAAGAGGATCCCAGGAAATTTATTCGAACCTAATTCTTCCTAAATTTTCTATTCCAATCAACGGCCTCTTACTAGGTGATACTGAGGAGGGCCGGACCCTTTTTTTTATTTGTTTCTCTCTTTACTGTTCAAAGAAGAAGTAGCTTTGTTAAGTGTATACGCACTTTGTATGAGAAAGAAAGGATATAAACATAGTGATTGTCTAACGAGATACTATGCAGAATAAGATCGTCAGGTGAGTCACATATTGTATTGCGCATTTACCGCTTTCGAATTTTTTAAATTGGATTTATACTTTATCGACTTATTTCATATCATGGTTCAGGCGTTAAAAATCAGTGAGATTTACTCTTCCTTTTCGATGCCCGTGGAACTACTGTCAATGGTTTACTCAATTACTTCTTGGGAATGTTAAAAAAGATTACTACGTGATTTTTTTAATATGCCTATATCTATCGCTTTTCCTTCATTGATTTGATTCTTTCAATAGATACCGAGATTCGGAAATCAAAAATATAGTAATTCAAACTATAAGACATAAGAGTAATTCAGATTGATCAGAACAAATAGATATAGCAAATAAATGGAATTGGATGCTATGTCAATCCCATATATGGAATTGATATTCACATATATCAAGATAATATTGTAGATTGATCTATAGATCCATATCAAATGCAGCCTCTATCTTTATTTTATTCCGGGGGGCCTACAATCTAACTAATAAATAGTATGGTAGAAAGAAATAGATGAATCTTTCTACCATACTATCTATCTATTAGAATACTGCCGATTCTAGTTCACTCATTTCATTTAAGACATGAAATTGGAATCTTTTTCATTTTATTTCGTCAATTTTGGCTAAGAACTCAGAAGTCAAGTTTCATTCAAATTAGTTAATAATTAATCGTTTTGACTGACTGTTTTTACGTAAATGATAAGTAGAAAAGCGGTAGGAACTAGAATAAATAGTGCAGTAGCAATAAATGCAAGAATATTTACTTCCATAATCTCATCGGTTTTTTACTTCGCAATAACTCGGGATTTAATCCCATAGAGATGATAAATCTTTGGCCTGTAAATTCAATGAATGAATATTACCTCTCGATGATCTTGAATCGGATCAATATCATGAATAACAATATCTGAACTATCAAATCAATTCGTCGTCGAGAATTGAATAGTATAACATAGGAAGTTCTTTTATCCATACCGCCCCAAACTTGGATTCCTGACCCAATCCAAAATTCATTTATTTATTTATCATTTTTTATCATCTGTTCTTTTTTTCTCTCTAATCTATCTAGTTCCTTCTTGTACAATCATCTGATGAAGTCTCATCAAATAGCTCTTCCACTTCTAGTGGTCACATAGTTACAAACCCAAACAAACAATAAAAGCTAAATGGAAAAAGAAAGGAGTTTAGAACGAAACTATTTTTGACTTGGAAGACAAAGAAGTGTGATAAAGATGAGACCGTATAAAATGAATATTCATCAAATTTACTATTTTCCGATTTGTTCTTTCGTCGATGGGGCCTTAAAACAAAATGAAAAATCGGAAAAATGATTCATTCCCCTTTCTAAGAGGAGTAGGATTTTTGGTTGGTCTGTCCTTCCCCCTCCTTTCTTCGTAGATTATTAGCCCCGGGACACCTATACCAAAAGCTCAGTGTGCGATTTGCATGAAATCTATTTTTCAACTTCAAACTAGTAAGTGAGGTTCCATAAATCCGTAGCCAGAAAAATAATTTTTTTTTTATTTTTTCTGGAAAGTATTTTCTTATATTCAATTTTGTATTGGACAAGAAAGAAATTCCCTTTGTGTATGCGCGCCTCAAAAAGGTATAGTACTAGATTCCATTACATGCATCGGGGGCAATCGAAAAGGCCAGCATTTCTTGGAATACTGACTATAACGCTACCAATAATTGTACTAATCCAACCGCATATGTCTTTCTACTACCAAAAGGAAAGAAAAAAGAAATAAGGATT